TTGAAGCACCTAAAGGAGAATTTGGTGTCTTTCTGGTCAGTAATGGAAGCAATCGTCCCTACCGTCGTAAAATAAGAGCACCTGGCTTTGCCCATTCACAAGGACTCGATTCTATGTCCAAACATCACATGCCAGCAGATGTGGTCACCATCATTGGTACTCAAGATATTGTGTTTGGAGAGGTGGATAGATAGGACTACTAGTTGCTCGATCAGGACCCTAGCTTTATTGCGAGCCAAAAACAAAGATGGATTCCCCTTCCCCTTCTATCTTCAGTACTAGAGATGAACGAATTGCATACGCCCGAAATTTAGATCGAAGAATTGTTGGGGTCTTGGAATTTCATGAACGCGGAGCCAACGAGTTCAGTCGAACAGCGTATATAGTAAATAGAAGTGGAAGAGCCTTTCCTTTCGTTTTAAACAACTCTAAATGAAAGGAGCCACCACAGATGTATGCACAATGATTGGATTTTGGTGCATACACATACAGCAGCGAATCGAAGTGCGTAAGCCCCTTTAGAGTAGAGATAGAGGCGGTCCATTGAAGAAAATCAAAGCAAAATGCAGCTGAAAGCAAGGGCGGTCGTAGATCAGCTGAAGGTGCCAGGTTCCTGCAGGAGAGGACTCTAACTCATGCCAATGGAAGCAGAAAAAAGGGATGAACATGCCCATCTGCCTTTCTGACCTGCAGACTTGGTAAGATTGGATGTTAAAATGGACTAAGGCTTCATCCACTTATTATTATTATTTCTCTCCATCCGTCTTATTTCACTCACTGATTTCTGACGGTTGCTTATCATATTCAGGTACTTATGATCTTGTAGGTTAGGATTTTAGGAAAAGAGTGGAATCGCTTTTCTTTGATACTATTTTATTGTTGCGGCTTCTGCTTGTTCATGCTAAACTTTTATAACACTCTTACTAGCCCAATGGACAAAGCCTATTTTTATGAGTTCTTGTCTTTCTCTCACCAACCCTTGGTCGCCAATCTTGTCATTTCCTATGACAAAGCAGTATGGTACATGGAATGTCCCCTATCTCACCTTTTAGGTGCTAAAAAACTATAAGCTTTGCAAAGAAACAAATATCCACAGGAAGTAAGAACGATAAAGTTATCAACTTTTAAAAAAAGTTCTGTCAAAAGCCACGCGAATCAACACTTTTCTTCGCGTTACCGCGGCCTCTTTGAATCACACCTAAAGGCGAATGGGCGAGCGAATCCGCTTTGTGATCGACTCTTTGGATCGCGTTAATGCGAATCGGTGAGAAGTCGACTCGGCGATTTGACGACCCCAAAAGAGATGTTCTTTACAAATGGACCCCACGTACTTCGACTTTGCTTAGGCGGGCGAACCCCGGCGAACGAATCAGCTAATGGGCGGATCGAAGACTGAGGCAGCAACCATGCTGATCCGACCTGAAGACGTCGCGACTGTGTCGACTTCGTCACTGGTGATTGCTCTCCTTTATCTGGTGACTCCTGAATCCTGAATCACCTATTGGCTAGTCGACAACAACGACTATACAAGACCCAGAAGTCAGATCCGCCGAACTTAAGTTGCAACTCCACTTCACTTAAGGCAGGATCCCGCTTTGAGAAATCCTCTGCCTCTATCGGTCAAGCAAGATTTAGCAAAAATATATTGTTCTGAAGACTTAGCCACCATACTCTGGTGTTTCAACCAACCGTCGGTGATTTATGAAAAAAAAAATGGCAAACCGGCGCATACAGAATCTAATTCTTTTTTTTTAGACGGGGATTTATGAATCAGTTAAGGGAGGGCGACTCGAATCAAGTGGCACCACTATCTGTCCAACCAGGATCAAACCGCTGCGGAAATCTGCACTCCCTGGATCAAGCACATCAGGTACTGAACAGCTACCCTGCTGTCCCTGTGAAGAAACGGAAGACCCAACCTCAGCGAAGAATGCGTAATCGTGTGTACCGAAGTCAAACACCGCATCGCGGGCTCTCTTCACTTCCGCAAACTGAATATGCTCGTGTCGCGCCTCCCCTGTCTACCTCTCCTCATTATCTTCCTTAACAAAAAGCATTTTTGCTGTGCACTCTATCACGTAGTGCCCCATCTGCCCGCACCTAAGACACGCACCCCACACTTATTGTTCTTGGAAGAGCTCCCTGATGCTGCTTTTGCCTTCCCCTTAAATGAAATTTGGACGTAGAAGTGAACAAAAGTATATCCCTAGGATTAGGATGTACACTTTGTCCAGAGAGGCTCAGCCTCTTCCTCCTCCTATACGTAAACGTCTTATCATGCACCTTTGCATTAAGAAAATTAAGGAAGGGTTATGTTGATGCAGTAGCAAAGACTCCTTATCCCATCATATTTCGAAAATTATACCCTTCATGATCTTACTAAGATTATCGGCATCATAGTTTTTCATACCAAAAGCCTCCAGCTGATCACAAAGGTTCTTCACCTTAATATAGTAACAAGAATGAAACTACCCCGCTTCAGGCTATGTTGTTCAGTCTC